AAAAAGGGACAGAATTGTCTAAACCCCTTTTCTTGTTATGTTCGTTAGGTTCAAGTCTGACGAGAATAATATTCTACGACTAACAATTCATTTATTTTTAAACCGATCCATTTATTATCTATTATTTGATTTACTAAGCCTTTATATTGGAATGAGTCAATAGTCAAATGGTTTGGCACTCCTTCCTGAGGAGATGAAGCAATATAATTTTGAATCAGAGCTTTTGATCTTTGTTTATCCTTCGTAGTAATAATATCTCGGGGTTTGCAACGATAACTTGGTATATCCACTATATGACCATTAACTAAAATATGTCTATGGTTAACTAATTGCCTGGCTCCGGGAATGGTCGAAGCCATACCCAACCGAAAAAGGATATTATCCAACCGCATCTCAAGTAGTTGTAGTAAAACCTGGCCTGTTGATCCTTTGGCTTTTCCAGCGATATGCACATATCTAAGTAATTGTCGTTCTGTCAGACCATAATGAAAACGCAATTTCTGTTTTTCTTCTAAACGAATACGATATTGTGATCTTTTCCCGGAACGCAATGGGTTTTTAAGATCACTTCCGGATCTAGGTCTTTTACTAGTTAATCCCGGTAAAGCCCCCAGACGGCGTATTTTTTTGAAACGAGGTCCTCGGTAACGAGACATAAAGTAAAGACTCCTTTTTATTTTATTGAAATTTCATTCATTTTACAGAAGAAATCAAAATTAAGACTGAACTAAAGAATAAACAAAGCAAAGCGAAATCTATATAGAATGAAATGTATTTTGTTAATATCCAGATTTTTTGTTGTATATATATATAGAAAGAAGATTAAGGCTCTGTTTTATGATTTATTATATATATAAAATATAAATCTAATTGGATCTAATCAACTTTTTTTTAGAATTACCACGACATAATAGATTAGTGACTCAACGTTTGTAGAAATGGAGAGGAGAGATTCTCAATTATGGAAAAATCGATAGATAAAAAAGCCGGCTATCGGACTCGAACCGATGACCATCGCATTACAAATGCGATGCTCTAACCTCTGAGCTAAGCGGGCTCACATAACAGAAATAATGCATAGGAATTCAAGAGACTACCAGATCCCCGCTATTAGCTGTAAAGTTCGTATGAACTATATATATATATTTAATATAAACTATTTAATATAAACTATATATTATATATTCTAGTTCATAATTCTATCCATAACACAATATAACTAATAAAAAATATAAAATTAATATGCAAATTAATATTAATAATATATTTAATAAATAAATAGAATAATATGACTAAATAGAATTCTATTCTAATAATGTAACAGATCTAATAATGTAACAGAAATAAAATATCTGACTAATTTCAATTTTATTATTATACATAATAATTATTGATGATTTACATTGCTGTTATTTTTATATTTAGCCTATTTCGAATTTACATTATTTATCTTAATTTCATATATATATTTAATATATATTTTTTACATTCCATTCTATAAATAAACTATAATAAATTCGAAAAAATTGGAATTCCTTTTTTAGATTTGAGAATAGTTATAACAAATAAGGTTAATTATATTCATATTATAGCGGATCAGTCCTAAGAAAAGTATAAAATAAGGATCAAGATACAACAATAAAAATTATAATCAGACATTCCTCTGATTTCGTTCGAAAAAGGATGAAGATAGGACAAAAAAAACAATAAGGAATAATATCGACCCTTCCAGTATTCCAAAGCACACTCTAAAAATAAAAGGGGAGGGGGACGTATATATATGTGGTATATACCTCTCTATATTGAATTGTAGATACATCAATGATAGAATCATTTCTGATTGAAACAAAGATGATTCATACAATAGAGGTGGAACGAGAGGGGATAGCCAAAAAAATAAAATAGGCATACACAATTTTTGAATATAGGAATCATTATATAATGAACTCAATGGTTCCAAGATAAATGAAAAAGTTGGGTAAAATTACAACTGGATCCTTGTCTAAAAGGGGGATATGGCGAAATTGGTAGACGCTACGGACTTGATTGGATTGAGCCTTAGTATGGAAACCTGCTAAGTGAAAACTTCCAAATTCAGAGAAACCCTGGAACTAAAAATGGGCAATCCTGAGCCAAATCTTTATTTTTTGAAAAACAAGGGTTTAAAAAAGAGAATAAAAAAGGATAGGTGCAGAGACTCAATGGAAGCTGTTCTAACGAATGGAGTTGACTACGTTGCGTTGGTAACTCAAATTCTTCTATAACAAAAAATGATTAATCGGACGAGAATAAAGAGAGAGTCCCATTCTACATGTCAATAGCGACAACAATGAAATTTATAGTAAGAGGAAAATCCGTCGACTTTAGAAATCGTGAGGGTTCAAGTCCCTCTATCCCCAGTAAAAAGCCCGTTTTACTTCTTTACTATAATTCTCCTTTTTTTTATAAGTGGTTCAAAGAAAACAAAGAAAATTCAATATCTTTCTTATTCATTTTACTC